AGATAAACCTAATAAGGTATTTCAATACTAAAATCAAGAGAGTAGGATTCGAACCTACGACTTTTCACTCCCAAAGCGAACACGCTACCACTACGTTATCTCTCGAATACCCAAACGTTTTTAGCCAAATAAGTTAATTAAAGATTAACGATCAACCTCTCCAAAAACGATATCTTGTGTACCTATAATGGTCACAACATCGGCCAACATGTGAGATTTAGCCATAAAATTAAGCCCTTGAAGGTGCGAAAATCCGGGGGCTTTAATTTTGCATCTATACGGGCGATTGCTACCATCAGATACCAAATAAACACCAAATTCACCCTTGGGCGCTTCTGTCGCCGTATAAGTTTCACCAAGTGGCACCGAAACACCCTCCGTATATAACTTAAAATGGTGAATCAAAGATTCCATGTTTTGCTTCACTTCACTCCGGGACGGGGGGCATATCTTTGCATCATCAACTTTAACGCCCCCCTTTGGCATATTGTTAATACATTGGTGAATAATACTTAAAGATTGCCGCATTTCCTCAATTCGTGCAAGGTATCGATCATAACAATCGCCAGTTTTTCCAACAACCCCTTTAAACGTCAAATCAGAATAAATCTCATAGGGTTCATTTTTTCTTAAATCCCATCTAACTCCTGAACCTCTAAGCATAACACCTGAAAATCCCCAATCGATGGCTTCTTCTGCCGTAACCACCCCAATATCTACTAATCTTTCTTGCCATATTCGATTATCTGTCAGCATCTCTTCCATCTCGTCTAACCTTTGACCAAATTGGCCCACAAAAGAATAGATGTCGTCCAGTAATCCCAAACACATATCCTGGCTTACACCCCCGGGTCTAAAATAACTGGCATGCATACGAGCACCACTAACCCTTTCATAAAACTCCATTAGTTTTTCTCTTTCCTCAAACGACCACAAAAATGGAGTCATAGCACCAACATCCATAGCATGGCAACCCACCGCCAACAAGTGGTTTAATATCCTTGTGATCTCAGCAAAAAGAACTCTAATATATTGAGCACGCTTTGGTATACTTACCTGTAATAAATTTTCAATGGCCAAAACATACGTGTGTTCTTGACACATCATTGAAACGTAGTCCAAGCGATCAAAATAAGGTAAGGCTTGAACAAAAGTTTTGGCCTCAATTAACTTTTCGGTACCTCTATGAAGTAATCCGATATGGGGATCCGCCCGTTGTACAACCTCGCCATTTAACTCTAAAATTAGACGAAGAACCCCGTGTGCTGCTGGGTGCTGAGGCCCAAAATTTATTGTAAAATGCTTTAGCTTTTTTTCAAATTCTTTTTTTTTTTTTACCATAAAATAGACAACAATAAACTTAGCGTCAGCAGGATTTGAACCTACGACCTCCAGGGCATGAGCCTGGTGAGCTAACCTAACTGCTCTATAACGCAAACTTTTTATTTACACATAAATAAAACCTCAGGAGCCATGGTTCCCAGAAAAACTAGTATGTGTGGCTACCTAGACGAGGACACTCGAATTCAATAAGGGTTCGGGTATAAAATCTAGGCATAGAAACGAATCTCTTAATATGTGTATATTCCAGCCGCAGGTTCCCCTACGACTACCTTGTTACGACTTCATCCCAGTTGTTTACCTGTCCTTTAAAAGAAACTCCCTTATTTGCTCCCTATAATATTTTTTATTTTGTATCATTAGTAATGAAGCTCCAAAGGTTTATTCCAAAATCTTCTAGCCAAGTCAACTTCCAGGACGTGACGGGCGGTGTGTGCAAGGCCCAGTGACATATTCACCGCGACATCCTGATCCGCGATTACTAGTGATTCCAACTTCATAAGGGCGAGTTGCAGCCCTCAATCCGAACTAAGGAAAGATTTAAAGATTGGCTTTGAATTACGTCTTTGCAACTTATTGTTCTTCCCATTGTAGCACGTGTGTAGCCCAGTTCATTAGGGCCATGAGGACTTGACCTCATCCCTACCTTCCTCCCGCTTATGGCTGGCCGTCTCTTGTAAGTTTTTATATTCTATTGAAATAAAAACAAAAAAAAAATAAGGGTTGCGCTCAGTTACAGGAATTAACCGTACATCTCACGACACGAGCTGACGACAGCCATGCAACACCTGAAAGTCCCAAAATTCAAAACGTCTCCGCAAGAATGACAGACTTACTAGAACTGGTAAGGTTGCGCGCGTATTATCGCATTAAACCACATGCTCCACCACTTGTTTGAACCCCCGCCAATTCCGTTGATTTTTAAGCTTGCGCTCGTACTCCTCAGGCGGAATGCTTAATGCCTTAGCTGTAGCTTCTAATGATTTAAAAACTAGCATTCATCGTTGACAGCATAGACTACCAGGGTCTCAAATCCTGTTCGCTACCTATGCCTTCGTCCCTCAGCGTCAGTACTGAGCTAGATAATCGCTTTCGCATTTGATGTTCGTTTTCACTTCTATGGATTTTACCCCTCGTTGAAAAATTCCATTATCCTTTATCAGACTCAAGCTCTTCTGTATTAAAAGCCTTTCTTTAGTTTAGCTAAAGTATTTAACCTATAACGTTACAAAGAGCGACCTACGGACCCTTTACGCCCAGTTATGACGAATAAGGCTAGCCCCCTTCGTATTACCGCGACTGCTGGCACGAAGTTAGTCGGGACTTATTCTCAACTTAATGTCATTATCCTCGGTTAAAAAAGAGGTTTACAACCTAAGCCTTCAATCCCTCACCAAGCCTTGCTGGATCAAGCTTTCGCTCATTGTCCAATATTCCTTACTGCTGCCTTCAAATGAAACCTGGGCCTTGTCTCAGTCCCAGTGTGATTGATCGTCCTCACAGACCAATTAAGCATCTTTGGCTCGGTAAGCTTAACCCAACCGACTACCTAATACTAAGTCTAATCATCTTTAACCGGCGTACCTTTTGTAGTTTATTTGGCATTTTTCCAATGACTTCTCCCCTGAGAGATAGAATTATTCCAAAGTTAAAGGCAGATATGGACTTTTTACTCACCCGTGCGCTATGGCACGAAACCATTCAACTCGCATGTATTCAAGCAGGCTTATAGCCTTCACTCTGAGCTAGGATCAAACTCAACTTATTTAACTATCTAAAATTAGACAATTTATTGTAATTACACTTCCTCAGGTAAAAATAAATTGAAACCTGGTAAGATGCGAAAATCTTTAACCAACATTTAATTTTGCCTTGTCTTAGTATTGCGGGTAAATTGATTAAAGATTATTAATTTTTGTACACCGCGTAAAAATTGTTGCACTTATACCTATTTGTTAAAGCGTACGACAAAACTTGTAATTTCTGTTTGTTCTTTAGGACCTTTACCGGTCCAAACAAAATGATTTGCGATATCTAAATAAGTTTTTGTTTTAAACAATTTTGGTAAAATATCATCTTCGTAAGCAAAACGAAAACTACCATCCGACAAGATATTACCTAATAATCTTCGTTTAACTTTTAGTTTCATAAATAAATTTAGGATAAGGTAGGATTCGAACCCACGGCAGTTTGTCTGCGTCAGCTTTCAAAACTGATACCATAAACCACTCGGTCACTTATCCAGGCGTAGTCGAACTCTAGTGCGATAACTTATTTGAAACTTTAACTTTACATTTAACTTCATTTAAAAAAGTTAATATGTGCACACATGCTAAAATATTAGAGGGTTTACTGCTTTCTATGTAAAAGTATGCTCGATGCTGACGTATCTCAAATTGGTCTTTAGACCTCTTATTCCCCAAGGGCGATCTAAGCAACGTAAACCTTTTAAGATTAATAGATAATCCTCTAAACCTTTGAAAAAAAGGCAACAAAAATAATAACAATTTTAAACTTTTTATATTTGCAGATGAAGACCAAACTTCACACTTATAAACGAGATTGCCCGAAAAGCTCATCAGGTAATACAGGATTTGAACCTGCAAAAACATATATAGTTGACACAATATAACCAAGTTACCCTTTTAATGTTTGGAGATAGAGAGATTTGAACCCTCAACTTTGTGCTTGCAAAGCACACACTCTACCAATTAAGTTATATCCCCCCTTTTTTATAATCAACCGACGAAAAAGACGGGATTCGAACCCGCGGCCACTGATATGACAAACCAACACTCTACCATCTGAGTTACTTTTTCGAAAATGTTACCACGTAAAGGAGATGGTGGGATTTGAACCCACGCTACATTAAAAATATAGATTGATTTAGCAAACCAAGGCTATCAGCCACTCAGCCACATCTCCTAAATAGTTTGTAAAAACTTTTAAAGATTAACGCGACTCTTCCGTAAGTCTTAAATTCTTATTTCTTGATTTAAGACTGAACGCCAAAGAAGGAAGCATAAAACGTAAAATTATAAAATAAAAATTGAAAACAATTAAGACTAACCAAAAAACTTGATTAAAAAAAGTTATAGTATCGAATTGAGGCATCTATATGTTATTTTAACAGTGCTAGCAAATTCTATTAATAATACAGGTAAAATAAATTATTAGGTTTATATAATATAAAAATGTAAAAACTTTACCAAGAAGCCTTACGCATTCCTAAAAATAAGCCTCGAGATGCTAAACGGCGAAATTCCAATCTAGACAATTTATACACATTAATAACAGAACGGGATCTCTGTGTTTCGACACACCTATTCTTGACCCTACATAGACTACTTTGCCGAGGTAACTTTGATTTTTCTAACTGAGCCCACCAACGTAAAGAAATATTTAGGTTTTGATTAGCCGCTACAACATTAAGAGCTTTACGCTTTGACTCATGTAAAAAAAATAACTTACGCCTTTTATAATCCCTATTTTTCATTCCCAATCTAAACTACCTATTTGCCAAGCGTATATAAACCCGACAACAAGTTCAAAAAGAAAATCAATTACAGACCAATAACCCACCGGTGGCAACTGACTTAAAGAAGCAGCCCACGGAAAAATAAAAACTGTTTCTATATCAAAAAGAAGAAAAAGAATAGCTACAAGATAAAAACGAACATCAAATGCATTACGAGCATCTTCGTAAGGGTCAAATCCGCACTCATATGAAGACAATTTTTCATTATCCGATTCAGCTAAAGCTAGCGTATAAGAAGCTCCAAAAATAATAGAAGCCAGTACAAGACTAAAACATAAATAAATTAAAGCTGGGAAATACTCTCGTAAAAAAAACATAATATTATTAACTAAAAATAAAACTGGACCAACATACGGGGCAAAGCTCAATAATTCCACCAGACGTCTCTGTTTTAAGTACATTTTCCTTAAACATGCCAATCTCAGAATTACCTCCACGATTAGAAGTACCTAGAACATCACTACCACCAATCAAAGAAGTATACCGGACACAACGAGTACAAACAATACAACGCCTTAAAACTGTTTTTATAAGGCTGCCCCAGAAAGTGTCGCCTAACGACTTTTTAAAAAAAAAAAATCTGCCTCGATCTGATCCGTAGTTAAAGCTTTGCTCTTGAAGTTCACACTCACCCCCTTGATCACATACAGGACAATCGAGAGGATGATGTAAAAGCAAAAATTCCATAACAAATTCTTGCGCTTTGTGTACTAGAGCCGTATTAGTAAAAATTCTCATATTTGGCAGAAAAGGCAAAGCACAAGAGGCTTGAGGTTTTGGAGAATTACCAACCTCTACAAGACACATTCTGCAGTTACCCGCGATAAAAAGTTTATCATGATAACAAAACCTAGGGATTTTAACACCAGCGGCTTCACATGCTTGAATAACAGTAGACCCCCTTTTTACCCAAATTAAAAGTTCATTTATAGTAATGTTAATCATTTGAGGAAGCACCTTTTAAATTATCCAAGTTTAAAGAATTAATTAAAGACTTATCCTTGATCATAAAAATAGCATTTTTCGACTCTCTACCTAATTGTTTATGTAAAGAATCCGGGCAATTTTTTTGAAGTGTTAAACTAATAGCCCCAACCATAGCTATTAAAAGAACAACTCCAGCAATTATCAATAAAATAGCATGGGTAGAATACAAAAGATAACTAGGATCATTCATAGCAGAAGAAGAGTCAAAATTAATAAACCATGAGCCATGACTTAAAAAGGAATTACTTGTAATATCATTATAAAAGCACAAACAAAAAAAGTCAGCCAAATCTCTGTCGAATAAAACATTAATTACTGTTTTTAAATTATCCCCACTTTGTATTAGATTAAAAGATACCAAGACACATATAATTTTTGTAGCCCCTGATTGTATTAAAAAAAGTAAATCATAAGAACTTCCTACAAGAATCATAAAAAAAAAAAAAAGAAAACCACTAATAAAAAAAAACTGTTTTTGCCCAGAAGACCAAACCGTTTCAATAGCCTTAACATCTAACATCATAACAACAAATAATACTAAAACCGCTATAGCACCAGCGTAAACCAAAAGAAACAATAGAGCCATAAATTCTACACCTAATAGAAAAGAAATGGCTGATCCTAAAAAAAAAAGTAAAACTAAATAAAGGCCACTGTACACAGGATTTTGCGTGCTAGTAACTTTAACACCCAAACCGGCCCCAAGAATCATAAGGAATATAAAAATTATAGGGTCAACCATAATATAGAGAATAAAAGCAATACCCCAATTCGCCAAGAAGGAAAACCAAATATAAACCACAATCCAAACAAAATATTACCCCAAACAAAAATTACTAAATAATGATATAAATATCCGGAATGCCATACACGTGACTGCTGTACTTGACCTATCAATATATTTGATAAACCAAAAGGACCTAAACTCTCAATAAGGCCACGATCAATGGATTTGTAAGTAAAGTGGTATCCGAAATCAAGTATATTCTGACTTAAAAACTCATTGTAAATTTTATCAAAAAACCATTTTCGGCTTAAAAAAGTATAAAACTTACGCCCTACGATAGAGGTTTTCCAGAAATACATATTGTAGTTATAATATCGATACAATATAAACGATAAAATACCACCAGCAATACTAAAACACAATGGAAGAATTTTTGAAAAAGTTGACATAAATTCAGCATCAATTAAACTTAAATTTGATGGCAGACAAAATAAGGAACCTCCCCAAAAATCAGTACCCAACCCTATAAACAAATCCCGACTAAAATACCCAATAAAAATACTGGGTATTGCCAATAAACCTAACACAAAACCTATAGCCTTGCCCCCTTCTGATGCTGAAAGTAATAGCTTACGACTACCATTAGGCTCCACTAAAAAACATAAAGCAATTAACCTAATTGAATAAAAAGCCGTGCAAAAAGCAGCAAAACTACCCAACCAATAACTAAAATGGGAAGGAACCGAATACGTAGCATATGCTATTTCAAGAATAACATCTTTAGAATAAAATCCTGTCAAAAAAGGCATACCCATTAAAGCTAATGAACCAATTACTATCATCGCATAAGTGAAAGGTAATAAACGACGCAAACCACCCATTTTTCTCATATCTTGTTCGTCTCCTACAGCATGTATCACAGAACCCGCACTAAGAAAAAGAAGAGCTTTAAAAAAAGCATGGTTAGCCAAATGAAAAACAGCAACTGAATAATTAGATAAACCACAAGCAAACACCATGTAACCTAACTGGCTACACGTAGAATAGGCGATAACTCGTTTAAGATCATTTTGAACCAAAGCTGTAGTGGCTGCGAAAAAAGCAGTCATACCACCTACTACACTTATCAACGTAAGAGCCCCCGAACAATATTCTAAAAGAGGAGAACACCGAGCTAATAGAAAAACACCAGCTGTAACCATTGTAGCCGCGTGAATAAGAGCTGAAACTGGGGTGGGTCCTTCCATCGCGTCAGGCAACCAAGTGTGTAAACCAAGTTGAGCCGATTTACCCACAGCACCAATAAATAAAAGAACCCCTATTAGATCTAAAGCCTTAAATTTTATATTTAAAAAAGACAAAGTACAAGATGTTAATTGAGGAGAAAAAGCAAAAACTGTGGCGTAATCTACGGCATCAAAACAAACAAAAATCGTAAAAATACCTAAAGCCAATCCGAAATCTCCAATTCTATTAACTATCATGGCTTTTATGGCGGCTTTATTAGCTTGTATTCGAGTAAACCAAAAATTAATAAGTAGATAAGAACAAAGACCAACACCCTCCCACCCGACAAACATTTGAACAAAATTATCAGCAGTTACCAATATTAGCATAAAAAATGTAAACAACGACAAATAACTGACAAAACGTGGCATATGTGGGTCTTCTCCCATGTATTCTGTAGAGTATATGTGAACCAAAGTCGAAATAAAGGTAACAACAATAAGCATTACGACAGTTAAACTATCAAAACAAAAAGCCCACTCGACATAAAAAGAGTCTGATTCCAACCAGGTCATTAAAGAGAGGTAGGTGGAACTTCCTGCGAGTCCTACTTCGTAGAACGACAAACAGCTTAAACAAAAAGTTAAACCCACGCAAAATATCGTAATAAAGCAAGAACCGTATGCCCCGATAAAACGTCCAAAAAACCCTGATATAATAGACCCTAAAAGGGGTAAAAAAACTATGTTTAAATACATTTTAGTTCTTTACGGGCCTTGAACCCGCACCTTTATCTTATAAAGACAATATCCTAACCATTAGACGAAAAGAACTTAAGATTACCAACAAACAACTTGTACGGGCACTGTACGCAATTATTTACATCCACCAGTCAACCCACACTAAATTTGAAACTGATGCATGCATTACGGAAAAAAAGATATTTGGGTATAAACCCATAAAAAGTGTTCCTAGCAGCAACGGCAGAAAGACTACAAATTCTCTGTAGCTTAAATCACGACCCACAAGTTTAATATTACCATAAGCTATTCTATTAAACAACCAAAGGGAATAAACCCCCCCAAAAACCATAGATGTCGCAGCAAAAAAACACGCTGTCGTATTAGCGTCAAAAGCCGACACTAACAAAAGAAATTCCCCCACAAAACTAGAAGTCCCGGGCAGACCTAAATTCGCCATCGTAAAAAAAAGAAAAATTATTATGAAAATTGGCATTGTGTGCGTTAATCCCCCGTAGTAATTAACACCCCTGGTATGCCACCTATCATAAAGAACTCCAATTATAAGAAACAAGGCGGAAGAAACAAAACCGTGGCTTAAACTTTGTAATATCGCAGCCTCTATCCCAATCACCGTACCGCTAAATAGACCTATCATAACTAAATTCATGTGAGCAACCGATGTGTATGCAATTAATCGTTTTAAATCAGTTTGCCGAATAGCTGTCAAAGAGGTGTACACTATGCCCAAAACACTTAGACTAAAAACAAACGGTGTAAAATAGATACAGGCATGAGGAAAAAGACCCAATGAAAAACGTAAAAATCCATAAGACCCTAATTTTAAAAGAATCCCGGCTAAAATGACCGAACCCGCTGTCGGTGCTTCCACATGGGCTTCAGGCAACCAAATATGGACTGGCAACATCGGTACTTTAGCCGCGAAAGATGCGAAAAAAGCCAACCACAGCCACCTCTGATTATAATTAGAAAACTTTGTAATTGATAATATTTCATAACTAGTACTACCAACAGACAAATATATATAGACAACTCCTATAAGCATAAACAACGATCCAAGTAGCGTGTATAAAAAAAACATATAAGCAGCTCTTATTTTACGTTGTCGTGAGCCATATATACCAATAACTAAAAACATTGGTATTAAAACGGCCTCAAAGAAAATATAAAAAAACAAAAGATCTAAACTTGTAAACACTAAAAGCAAGACTAATTCCATGCTTAAAAAACTAATTAGATAAATTTTTAAATTTCCTTTTTCAAAAGTCCATGATGCCAAAAGACATAAAGGAAAAATTAGTGTAGTTAACAGAAGAAAAAATAAAGAGATACCATCGACACCTAAAACTAAATTTATATTTGATACAGGTAACCACAAATGATTAACCACAAATTGAAATTTAGACGTAGAATGGTCAAACCCCAACCACAAAAAAAGGGATAAGATAAAGACCAATGCGGTAATAAACAGAGAAAATTGTCGGAGCAACAACCGATGCTCAGCAGGTATAATAATTAAACCAAAAACACCAACAATTAGAAGTAAAAACAGAGAATTTAAGAGCATAACCTTTTTCCGACCCAAGTTAAATAATCATCTTGGTTGACCGCCTGAACCACAATAGGCATAAAACCATGGTTAACACCACATATCTCACTGCATTGGCCGTAAAAGACCCCCTCCCTTTTTACAAACAGGAAGACTTGATTCAACCTACCAGGACACGCATCTACTTTTACCCCTAGGCTAGGAACCGCCCAAGAATGTAAAACATCAGCCGAAGTAACCAGAACACGTATATGGGTATTAATAGGAACAAAAAGACGATTATCTACTTCTAATAAACGAAAAACTTTACCGGCTTTTCCCATACTATGCGGCTCAGGTATAACCAAATCATCTTCTCCAATAAGATACGAGTCAAAATTTATACGTTGTCTTTCAAGGTCCTCCCCGTCATCAGAAGGTTCTTTGATAAGATCTAAAATTAAATTAATTTCCTCTTTTAAAATTTGATAAATACTCGAATCTTCTTCAGCTATTGTAGTCAATAATTTATACAAAAAATCTCTTAACTTATTGATATCAGTTTCGTCTAAAGTATAAACCATATCTTTAAGCATTTGTAAAATATCAATCAAAAGATGAGTTTGATTGGAAGCCATTTGTTTTTCCCCAAACACATCCAAAACTTCTTTAATACCTTTGTAAGACTTACTATGACCCTTTGAAGCATTATCAGCACAATCACCTGTTGAGCTTAAATCACCTTCAATTACCGAATTCTCCGAAGAGTCACCACTATTATTAATATACATCAAAACTAAAGTGTCTCTATCAATCTGACTGTTATTTTCTTTAAGAATTTTCTCAAGAAAAGTAGAAAATAACTTTAAATTTTCTAAATCAGCTTTTGATTGCAATAAAAGCGTACGCAACCTAGTAGCTAGAATATTAGGATTTGCCTTTATATCAAGTAACATTAAATCAGACAATAAAGATTTAACATGAGAATCCACCTCGTATTTAGCCCCTTTAAAGAAAACCTCCGGCACATCTCTAGACAACATTTGTTCTACTGTTAAACCAGTACAAACTTTTTTTAACTGACATCCAATCTTTTTTATAAGAGCTTTTATTTCCATTGAAGTGTCAATAAGCCCATTATAATCTCTTTCTGCAATATCTACCTCATGCTTTATTTTATTAACAGAAATATCGATATACCGGGTATAAATATCCTCATCGTTAAATTCATTTACAAACTTCAATTTTAATTGATCTGCACAATGCTCTGATTTTAATCCCTTTAAATCCGATGAAATTTTGTTAATCAACAGATCACCTAATTTACCCCCAGATAAAAGTTTTTTATCCGTCGCTTTTAAAAGACAATTCTCTAGTGCCAAAATATTATTTTTATCCCAACCCCCGCCAAAATCCAACGCGGGTAGGTCTATGCCCCGGGATAAACGCAACGATATTTTGCTATTTTCTAGATCCAATTCTATGGTGCTTTCAATACTGTTACAAAGATAAAGTAAAGCCTCGTCCATAATCTTTTTGGCCTCCTCAAGCGCAAACCTACCATATCTTAATTTATTTTCATATTCAAGCAAATCAGTTTTGTGACGATCCCAAGTAAAATTGTCAAAATATGTTTCAGAAACCTTTAATCGGCTAATCTTGTCTCTATGTTCAACAAAATGTGTGTCCATAAGAGATTTACTAACATCCTTAGCATGTCCTCCGGCTATTTCTAATCTATTGTTAATTTTTGTCAACTCTTCACTAATTTTAGTAATTTGACCTTTGGCTCTACAAAGTTCGTCTTTAGCCAGATAAAATCTTTCTAAAGACGTATCACTAACCCGACCCAAATTAAAATCATCTAAGTCAACATGCATAAAATCCGAGGTATTATGCTTTAAACCTAAATAACCTAAAAACTCAATATCTTTTTTACAAAAATTATCTTTCGATTTATCAAAAGTTAAAATCGCTTTTTCTAATTTTCTTTGACTCAACTCAAAAGAATACTGGGCAGATTCGAACTTACTGTCAGCCCTACTTAAAATTTCTCCAGCCTCGTCTGATCTTAAAAAAGGAACTGCTAATTTATCACAGAAAGAATTAAATTCTAACTCGGCACTTCTTGCCACGTCATTGAGAGCAGCTAAATCTTCTGGACTTAAACCTATAGATAATATATCAAATATAGAAGAATCACCTTCAAATTTTTGTTCTGCCTTTAATAATCTTGCTTTAAGAATATCTAAGTTTTCTTTGGTTTTTAGCCTTAACTTTTCGTCCCAACCATCGAACCCATCTTTAAGAAGAATATTAGGTCTTTTAAAAGACGAACTAAACTCAGATAATTCTGTTCTAACTTGAATTACTTCCGCGCTAGATTTATTAAGTTTAGCCGCAGCTAAATCCACGCGAGCCAATTTAAAATCTGATTTAGCGCTATCCAGAGATAAACCTGCCTCATGGAATTCTCTCTTGGCATTTCCCCACTCCACTTTAAGATCACCTAATTCAGAATCTGTCATATATAATTTCTCTTTACATATTTCAGAATTCAATTCGGAATTAAAAGGGATCTCAATATTTTGCATATTTTGGTCCTCCTTGTTACTTTCTATGTAGTCCAACCAATCTTTTAAATTTTTAACCCGTTTTTGAACCAAATCCAGATTTTCTTTAGTAACTTTTGGTACTAATTCAAAATCAGAATATTCATATGACCAATACCATTGGTGACCTACTACTTTTATCGTTAAACTGGGATCAATAACCTCTTCCATCGCATAAAGCAAATTGTAAGAGGGTACACTAATGATCATCAAAATCCCAGCTGGGACAATTGTCCAAACAATTTCAAGTAAAGTAGAATGATTAAAGCTTGCAGGCTGTGGATTAACTGACTCATTAAATAGAGTTAAGGATTGATAAAGTAACCAACCAACAAAACAAGCGATAAGTAGCATAAAAGTCATTAACAAACCGTTAAAAGAAATAATACCCTCCATAATCGGGGTAGCTGGGTCTTGAAAACCAACCTGCCAGGGATGAGGTGCGTCCATATACGCCATATTATAGGGTTTAAATACAGAAAAAACAAATAATAAATAAATAAATAAGTTGTAAGCTCTTTTTAATATGTTCATGATACGCGTGTGTTATTAATATCAGCCTATTTAATTTATGAGATATCTCTGGGGGTCAAATAATCAACCAACCCCACTTTGTAATGTGGAGTTGTTGTTAAATTGTTTGAACTACACTTATTTGAACCACTGATCTTGATAGCATGCAACATTAAAAGTTTTTCCAACCAACCAACAAACAAGCCACCAAAAATAAAAAAAGAAAAATACCCGACTGATACCGTAATGCCAACAAATCTAAAATAATCATCAACAGGAGTAGTCCCTGCCCAACCTAATAAGCAAAAATCTGCAACGAAAAGCCAAAAAACTACAGCATAAACAGGCCGAAAGTTACCACTTCGCAATATTGATGTATTTAACAATGGGTACAAAAACAACATTACAATGGCACCTCCCATCGCAAGAATACCCCCCACTTTATTTGGTATAACTCTTAAAATAGCATAAAATGGTAAAAAGTACCACTCCGGCACAATATGGGCTGGAGTACTATAAGGATCTGCCTCTAAATAATTATCGGGTTCTCCTAAGGCATTGGGGAAGTAAAAAACAAAAAGAGATAAAGAAAAGACTAGTGTAAAAAAAGCTACCAGATCTTTTACATAGATATAAGGATAAAAATTAATATTTGCTACTTTCGTTTTTATACCTAAAGGGTTGTTTGAGCCATCTTTATGTAGCAAACCTAAATGAACAAAAACCATACCTGTAATTAAAAATGGCAACAAGTAGTGTAAACTATAAAAACGATTTAATGTCGGATTCCCCACCGTAAAACCACCCCATATCCACATAACCACTTCTTTACCTATAACGGGAATAATAGAAAAAAAACTTGTAATAACAGTAGCACCCCAAAAGCTCATTTGACCCCATGGTAAAACATAACCAATAAAAGCAGTAGCCATCATCAAAACATAAATAAGAGTGCCGGACCACCATAAATGTTGTCGGGGTTCCATATAAGACCCATAGTACAAACCTCTAAAAATATGGGCATAAACGAGCATAAAAAAAAAAGAAGCCCCGTTTGCATGCATGTATCGGATTAACCAACCACTTTTTACATCTCGCATTATGTGTTCTACACTAGAAAATGCGTAATGTGTTTCACTAGCGTAATGCATCGCTAAAAAAGCCCCACTCAGTATCTGAATAAACAGGCAAAAACCCGCGGTTGATCCAAAACTCCAATTATAATTTAAATTCATAGCCGTCGGGTAATCAATAATATGAGAATCTACCCAACCAAGTATCGCGTTTAAATTCCATCTCGTCATAAAATATTATTATATCAACCTTTTTCAATATGATACCAGGGAATATGAAAATCAAACGAACGAAATTCTTGCGTCAATTCAATAGGCTCACAGACAACAACTCTTTGATCTTCATCATAACGCAATTCGAAATAACCACTTAATGGATAGTCTTTTCGAAGAGGATGACCTTCAAACCCATAATCTGTAAGAATCCTACGTAAATCCGGATGTCCTGAAAAAAATACACCAAGTAAATCCCAAATTTCACGCTCCCACCAATTTGCTGATGGAAATATCCCAACAATAGACGGTAGAGGATTTATCTCATCGGTGCGGGTTTTAATCCTGATCCTAGAATTAGATCTAATATTTAAAAGCTCGTAAACTACCTCAAAACGTTCTTCTCTATCCGGATAATCCACACCAGAAATAGACGTAAGTAAGTGAAAATTACTATTGCTATGATGGTGTAAAAATGTTAATGTGGCCAACAAATATTTTTTAGACACATTAATAACAATCTCATGTTCAAACACCTGAAATGTTTGGACAGGCAAAAGTCGTGTAAGACTATTCGCGTATATAATCAGGGAATTCAACATTATCTAAAAAGCTATCCTTTTAAACCAACTTAATGTAACTACTCTGATGAGTATTTAGTATAACCATATAAAAACTTATCAACAAAATAATCTCTTATGGGAATTGAACCCATATATCTGCCGTGAAAAGGCAACGTCCTAACCATTAGACCAAAGAGACTATAATAAATTAATATCACGTCTGGGCCTAGATCGGATTGAACGACCGACTTTACGCTTATCAGGCGTACACTCTACCCCTGAGTTATAGGCCCTAGAGCCTTATTAAAAGATAAAGCCCTTTATTGTAACAACAAAAGCTTTAATAGTTTTTTACTAGTTGTTTACCTACTCTTTGGTTGAATCGCGGGAAAAGCAACACTTCTATCTTTAACCCAAGGATTGGAATCCTCGATATGCCCTTGGGTTAATGTCAAATAAACAACATAAAAGAAAAATAATGAAGCAATTGAAGAGAGAATTGACCCAAAAGAGGCTACACTATTCCAACCTGCATAGGAATCTGGGTAATCTGGAATACGACGAGGCATGCCAGCCAACCCTAAAAAATGCATAGGAAAAAATGTTAAATTTACCCCAATAAACATCAACCAAAAATGAATTTGACCTAAAACCTCCGGATAACCCAAACCAGTCATTTTCCCAACCCAAAAATAAAAAGCACCAAACATCGTAAAAGCAGCGCCCATACTTAAAACATAATGAAAATGGGCAACAACATAGTAGGTATCATGAAGAGCAATATCTACACCGGAATTAGCCAAAACAACACCAGTTAACCCCCCGATTGTAAATAAAAAAAGGAAACCAATGGAGAATAGCATTGGCGTTTTAAGACGTATCGAACCTCCCCACATTGTAGCTATCCAGCTAAAAATCTTAATACCTGTAGGAACAGCAATTATCATCGTAGCCGCAGTAAAATAAGCTCGAGTATCAATATCCAAACCAACTGTAAACATGTGGTGAGCCCAAACAATAAAACCTAAAATACCAATAGATAACATAGCATAAACCATCCCTAAATAACCAAAAACCGGCTTTCTTGAAAAAGTAGCCAAAATATGACTAACGATACCGAACCCTGGTAAAATCAAAATATACACTTCGGGATGTCCAAAAAACCAAAACAAATGCTGATAAAGAACAGGGTCGCCACCACCCGCCGGATCAAAAAACGTCGTATTAAAATTACGGTCCGTTAAAAGCATAGTAATACCTCCAGCCAAAACGGGAAGAGATAATAAAAGTAAAAATGCTGTTATTAGAACAGACCAAACAAATAAGGGTAAACGGTGCATACCCATACCTGGAGCACGCATATTAAAAATGGTTGTTATGAAATTAATAGCACCCAAAATAGAAGCTGCACCAGATAAATGCAGACTGAATATAGCTAAATCCACAGACGGCCCCGAGTGGGCTTGTATGCCGCTTAACGGCGGGTAAACAGTCCAACCTGTACCGGCTCCGGCCTCCACTAACGAGGATGCTAAAAGAAGTATTAAGGATGGCGGTAATAGCCAAAAGCTTATATTATTCATACGAGGAAACGCCATATCAGGAGCACCTATCATTAAAGGAACAAACCAATTACCGAACCCCCCTATAAGAACAGGCATAACCATAAAGAAAATCATCAAAAAAGCATGGGCCGTAACAATAACGTTGTACAGCTGGTAATTCCCCCCCAAAAACATATTGCCCGGGCTAGCAAGCTGCAACCTTATAAGAACAGACATCGCCGTGCCTAAAACACCAGAAAAAGCCCCAAATATTAGATATAAAGTACCAATATCTTTGTGGTTTGTAGAAAAAAACCACCTAGTAAAGAAACCACTCAATGCTGAGTTAGAAGTCAATGGAATAAAACTTTGCCATGAAGGTTTTGATTCTTGAGTAAAAGACATTTTTTTAAAGCATTAATCCTATAGCTATTTTATAGATCAATAAATAAAACAAATTAGGACTCAACATAAAAAATATAACGGCCCATCCAATGAGAACCACACAAAAAGCAGCGCCTTTTGTCAATGGTGTGAAATAAAACCAATTTTCTGCTTTTTCAAAATAAAAAATTTTTATTAATCTAATATAATAAAAAGCCGAAACAACACTAGTTAAAACTGCAAATATTGCAACAATATAATAAGAAGAATCAATGACACTAATAAAAATATTAAGTTTCGCGAAAAACCCACCCAAAGGAGGAACTCCTGCCAAAGAAAAAATCATAAGGGCAATTCCTAAACCAAAAACTGGATTAGACCGCACTAACCCGATTACATCCGAAAAAGTTAAAAAGCTATTATCAGATGTTAAATCTAAGTGGAGAACATAAATCCATAAAAAAATAGCAGTTAACATATAAATAAAAAGATAAAACAAAACACTTTGAACCCCCTCGACGCTCCCAGAGGCTAAACCTAAACATAAAAAACCAACATGCCCCACGCTACTAAATGCAAGAAGTCTTTTAATTTTGGTTTCACCTAAGCCGCACACACAACCAATGAAAAGGCTGAAAAGACCACATAAGCAAAAAAAGTCTTCCCAAAATATGGGAAACAAACACCAAAAACTTGTGTAGACCAAGCGTAATACAACAACAAATATAGCAAGTTTTGGAACAGATGCAAAAATAAGGGTAACAATTGTAGGCGCCCCTTCGTATACATCGGCTATCCACATGTGATAAGGAGCTGACCCTAATTTAAATAATAACGCTGAAATTAAACAAATCAAACCCAAATACAATAACGGAGAACATACCGCAAGATTTTCCGTTAACAAGCTGAGAGACCCTAAATTGGTAGTACCCATAGAAAAATAAATTAATGATGCACCAAACAAAAAAAAAACCGAAGCGACCGAACCAAGAATAAAATATTTTAATCCAGCCTCAGCAGAAAAATATGAATTTTTCTTCCATGTAGCTAGAACATAAAAAATAAGGGACATAAACTCCATATTTAAATAAATAGAAAGAAGATCATACGAGGAAATTAATAGGCACAGGCTTAAACAAATGCTAATAATAAAAAAAAAAAACTCAAAAGCCCGAAACCGAACCGAAAACATATAGGCCTCACTTACAGAGACACAGACGAACAAACCTAAAACAACAAATAATTTTAACCATATCGATAAATGATCCGTAATAAAAAGCGAATTCCATAAAGTCTGGGATTCAATAGGATTATTAACAACCAAAAAAGCACTTATAACTAAAATTATTGAAATTAACCGAATCATACTCGGCGTTAAATAGGTATAAAGTGAAGCCGCGGACAAACCTAAGAAACTTCCATGCATAAGAACAACTAAAATAGAAATGGCAAGAAAAAGCTCCGGCAAAAAAGCTACGGTGTCATTTTGAAAGATTAAAGCGAATTTCATGACTTACATTTTATAGGATTTGAACCTATGACCCACGATTTAGAAGACCGTTGCTCTATCCACTGAGCTAAAAATGCTTTTAATTTACGCTTTATTGTTATTAGAATCAAATGTTATGCTTAATGAAGAACTATAGCGTCATTTATATAAATACAACTTAAAATTGTAAACACATAAGCTTGAATTAAGGCAACGGCCAACTCAAGCCCAAAAAGAATAATCAAAACCAACAACGGCACAACGTGTGCTATTAGCAGTAATCCACCACTCCCCATCATAGCCCAAGCGAAACCAGCAATTACTTTTAGTAGAGTGTGCCCTGCCATCATGTTGGCAAACAGCCGAACAGCTAAACTAAGAGGTTTAAATACGTAGGAAACTATTTCTATCGGAACTAATAAAAATGCTAAAGGCAATGAGGTGCCTCCTGGAAGGAATAAACTTAACATGTGAAACCCGTGTGTTGATGCACATATAATAACTACCCCTATAAATACACCAAGAGCTAAAACCATTGTCTGGATCAAATGACTCGTTATGGTAAACGAGTAAGGCACAAGACCCGACACATTAGATATCAAAATAAAACTAAATATCATAAAAATAAACGGGAAATATTTTTGACCATACGGACCAATACTATCCCATATTAAACTTGCGGTAGTTGAATAGAGGCCTTCTAAAACCAACTGCCAACGCCTAGGAAAACAGTTCAAACCAAAAACAGAAAGACAATAATAAACAAACAAGATAAAACCTAAACTAAAAATCGTCGTAATCATTGCGTTAGTTATCGATAAGTCAAATAAACCAATACCTAAATTAACAAATGGAAGTATTTGAAATTGTTCTAAAGGACTAAAAAACATAGATAATGATAATATAAAAAGTATGCCAAAACAAATTGTCACTCAATTTACAGACATTCCAAGATATATGATCCCTATAATAATTAATTTTATCGTATTAGTTAAATTCTTTTAACCAAAAGTTATATCGATAGTGTCTTTTAAATATAGGGCAATACATGTCAAACGAAATTGAAAAATATCTAATAAATCCATTAATTTACAATAATGATAATTGTTACACTATTACATTAAAACCCCACCAGTAAATAGTCAAAAAAAGAAATAACCAAACAACATCAACAAAATGCCAATACCAAGCAGCAGCTTCAAATCCAAAGTGCCTCTGACGACTAAAATGATTTAAATACAACCGAAAAGCACAGACAGATAAAAAGATAGTTCCAATAATAACATGAAAACCATGAAAACCTGTAGCCATAAAGAAAACCGAACCATAAACACTGTCGGACATAGCAAAAGGTGCGTTAACATACTCAAAACCTTGTAATGCTGTAAAAATAACTGCAAATATTATTGTAACAGTCAAACCCAATAAAGCCTCCTTTTTAAAACCTCCAACAATAGCATGATGGGCCCACGTAACACTGGCACCAGAAGAAAGTAAAATAATAGTATTCAAAAGAGGTAATCCCCATGGACTAATTGCCTCTATACCGGCCGGAGGCCAAACCCCCCCAATATTAAAAACAGGAGACAAAGAAGAGGTAAAGAAGGCCCAAAAAAAAGCAAAAAAAAACATAACCTCCGAAACAATAAAAAGAATCATCCCCACGCGTAAACCCTGTTGAACCGCAACAGTATGTTGACCCTCAAATGAAGCTTCACGAATCACATCCCGCCACCATGTAAACATAACGTATAGAATAGTAATTAAACCTAAACACAATAATTGCCCACCACCACCATAATTATGCATATACAGAACTCCACCAAAAGTTGAACTTAAACCCCCTAAAGCGGCCACGAAAGGCCATGGGCTTGGATCAACCAAATGAAATGGGTGTCGTTGAACCATCTTATCTTGATCCTTCATTTTACTAATTTTAAGAAGGGGATAGGATTCGAACCTACGATGGCAAAACCAGCAGATTTACAATCTGACACTATTAACCCCTCAGTCACCCCTTCGAATACACCATTTATTTAAAACCCACAACTTTTGTACGCAATTTTTTACGGCGCCTTTTAGCTGGGCGACACCCATTATGCGCTGTTCTTGTTATTAAAACAATAGAATGGATATCTATGCCTAATTTACTAAAACTTCGAACAACACCAAACCGGCCTTTGCTTGTTCCCACGATGTGGACAATAATTTGTTTATACCCCAACAAAATTATTTTATTCCCAAATAATTTACCTAGCAACAACCCCCGTGTGTACAAATTCTCTCTTTCGTTAAATTCATTCTTATAATAAGGAACTCTTAAAGAACAACTAGTTTTAATAACCTTACTATTAGAGTCCACCAAAACGCAAAAAATATTGCGTTTAGTACACCTCAAATAAACGGATCCCAATTTATTAGTTCCTGTATTATCGTTTAAATACCTAGCAATCAAGGTGTTTTTTATTACCTTTTGACTAAAATGAATAGATAACTTGCATTTAAACAATTTCTCAACAAAATATTGATTATTAACTAACATTTATATTAAAATGGGCCCTTTTTCTTGCATTAGTATGGGTACGCTGGCCTCTGACGGGTAAACCCTTCTTGTGTCGTAAACCACGATAAGTCATTATCGCATACAATCTACGTATTTTGTCATTTTGAAAGCGACGAAGATCAGCACCCACTAAAAGATCCGTATTGTCAACCAAAATTTCTAAAAGTTTACTTTTCTCTGGAGTCACATGAGTCCCTCGTGAATCATCACCAAAACCCGCTCTTTTACATAACATTTTGGATTCTGATAAACCAATACCATAAATATGCGCCACAGACTGAACCAAAATTTTGTTGTCCGGAATAGGAGTACCGATAATAAAAGGCATAACTGATTATCCTAACAATTGAAATATAGTATGACGAAAAAACAATTTCTTGAAAAACCACTTAAATCCGAAATAAAAGCCCGTAAAACATTAAACGGGCGCAATAATAAAGGTCGCATAACCTCTTGGCATAAAGGAGGTTGTCACAAACGCTTATATCGAGAAATAGATTTTAAACGAAAACACACGCAAGGAATTGTTATCGGATTGGAATATGACCCAAATAGATCCGCATATTTGGCTCGTATTTTTAATCCCGATACCAAAAAACAAAATTATATACTTGCGACAACAGGCATACAAAAGGGAGACATAATAAGATCAAATTCAACCCATGGTGGTTTAAACAATGCTCATAGTAAGCCTCTAGACCGCATACTAACAGGAACCGCTATACACAATATAAGCGTACATCCTGGAGAAAATGGTAAACTACTGCGCGCATCTGGCTCCTACGGGCACATATTAAAAAAAACAAAAAAATTGGCACAAATACGTTTAAAATCAGGACAATCTCGCTGGTTTGATATTAAAACACAAGCGACTAACGGCATTATTAGCAACACGGAGCATCGTTTTATTAAATTAAAAAAAGCAGGACGAGCCAGGTGGTTGGGGCATCGACCGGTTGTTCGTGGTGTCGCCATGAATCCGGTAGACCACCCACACGGGGGGGGCGAGGGAAAAACATCAGGAGGTAGGCCATCTGTAACTCCTTGGGGTAAACCAACAAAAGGCGCGAAAACACGAAGATTAAAAAAAAATGTCAAGATCTAACTGGAAAACACCCTTTATAGATAAAAGTCTTTTAACAAATTTTAGCAAAAAAAAGAAAAAAAAAATTACCTGGTCTCGACGTTCGACTATTTACCCCGTTTCTGTCGGATTAAAACTATCAATTTATAATGGAAAAGATATGCTAAATCGTAAAATAAAACCTGAAATGGTAGGTTACAAGCTAGGTGAATTTGCACCGACCCGAAAACCCCCATCGCAAAAAAAATAAAATGGCACAAAAAGCCCATCCAACTACATTACGCCCCAAAAATACCTTTTATCAAGGATACACTCATTGGAATGAACCACGATTTTACTACATATTGTCTAGAATACGCCACTTTATTGAATCATGCTGCTTAGGCACCACGCATTATCTTAATGCTATTCAGATTGACAGGCATGCGGGGACCATAATAATAACTATTGACCTTATACATCTACATATGCGGTCAAAAAAACGCATTAAATCCAGACGTTATAAAGAAAATAAATTAAAAACAAAAAAAAAATCATGGACTTTAGTTGCCTGTAGATTACAAACAGCTACAAAACTAATTCAGGTATTTACTGGAACAAAAAAGACAATACTAAAAGTTAATAGGTTAAAAATGTATACCAGATTGGTACCAAAACCCGCAAGAAGACAAATTGCTTATTACACCAAGAGTTTTCATAACTTAAAATACGACTACGCCAGATACGGTGTACAGTTAATATCACTAATACTAAAAAATAAAGCAAACACAGCCTGCTTGTGCAGATTTATTGAGCAAAATGTCTGTTCTAGACAAAAACGAAAAAGACATTACGAATTTCTCCGATACCTTAAACAAGGATTTCATTCACTGCAAAAATATAAAAAGATTAACGGTTTAAAAATACAAATAAAAGGCAGATTTACACATAAAGCAAAAGGGCGAAGTCGGACTTGGAAATACCAAGTAGGCCAAATGCCTCTTAGCCGATTAAACACGGCAATTACTGCAGAATATAAACAAACTCAAACGGGATACGGCAGTGTCGGATTAAAAGCTTGGACTTGTAAAAATTCACCCTATGCTATTACAACCTAAAAAAACAAAATATAGAAAATACTTTAAACCCAGGTTATTACCGAGGATTACAACTAAAACACAAAAATTAAATGAACAAAATTGCTTCGCCATAATTTCACTAGAATCCGGGTATATAAATGTTCGGCAACTAGAAGCTGCACGGCAAAACATTAGACGGAAAATTAAAAGAGAAGGAAAACTAGAAATTGCCCCACTTACGGATAAAGCCGTAAGCAATAAGCCAACATCCGCCCGGATGGGCAAAGGGAAAGGGAAAGTTAATCATTGGGTAGCACCTATCTCAGCCGGAAAACCTATAATATTGCTATACGGCATAGATAAAGAACAAGGATTCCCTGCGTTAAAAGCCGGAGCCAACAAATTGCCTCTAAAAATTAAAATACAAGATCTTTAAATCATGCCTACAGCGAGAAAAAAACACTTAAGAAAAAAACGATTATTTTTGTCCAAACAAACAGCTTTTGTTCTTTTAAATGCTAGCAATTTAAAAACGTCTAAAATTAAAAAAGTAAAAATGTCTTTAAAAAAGGGGAGGATCTATTTTGTACCACTTTATTTGACACCCCCAAAAATTGCAGTTGGTTGTCCCGCTCTAATTACTGTGTACGACAGTCTAAAAGATATGCAAAATAATATAGCAAATATAATCACACAAATAGATTGCCTAGGCGTATCAATAGGAAAAAAATGGTACTCCATAAAATATTTTAAAAAATCTAAAATATTAGGTTTAGAAAAAAAAACTCTGGCTCTTCTTTTGCTAAAACTATCACGATTAAAAAAAAAAATTGGCTAAATTGCTTTTCTTGCACACAAAAGCGAAAGAAGGGATTTGAACCCTCGACTTTAAACTTGGCAAGCTTACGCTCTACCGACTGAGCTACTTTCGCGACATTCCTTTAACTCACATCAAGGAATAAAACAAAGTTGCATACTATTTCCTAAAAATAACATATCTTCTTTAGTATTTGTACCGAAAAAAACTTGACATTTTAAATGATTTAAAGTTTCAAAATATGGAAATAACGGAATTAATTCCTCAAAGGCAAAAATATCTTTTAAAACAAAACAATACACACTCTGATGTGACGGTAATTTTAAACCATCAAATTGACGAATACGCGGTAAAACATTAAACAAAAGTTTAAATAAAAAATTATATAACTGCAACCCTCTAAGAGTGACTTTGCAACCAACCGCGTATATCTTACCTTTTTTATATCTTATTACTTTAATTTTTTCTTGAATGACCTGGGGTCTCTGCCCTGTTATTATTTTTAAGGCGCATAGAGCAGATACTACCGAACTATTGTTTACCCCCGGAGTTCCTAGATATAAACATATTTTTTTAGGGATAGGTAGCATACTAGAAGTAGCCACACTACTGCAAAGAAGAAAATCTCGCTGAACTACATTAAAATAATGATTTTGATACAAGTGCATTTTGCCTATACTGTTTTTTTTGCCATAGCGACCAATTTAGCCCATTTTAAACCCCGAAGTCTGCTGGGTAAGGTTGCCGAAATTCGAGTCCCTAACGGTTTTTCTTGTGAACTTATAAGAACCACAGAATTGGATCCAAAGTTAGAACCAACACCACTTCTAGATCTGTATAACTTTCGTGTCTGGACAACAACCCCTTGATGAACTTCTGATTTATTCATCTTTAAGCGCGCATGACGACCATAACGTGGTCGCAAAGCCTTGATAGACACTAACAGAATGTCTCCAACACCCGCTGAACTTTTACCCTTTTTAATTTTAATACATCTAACGAGTTTAGCTCCTGAATTATCAACGACCTTTAGAAGAGTTTGCACTTGAATCATGCTTGATGCTCCCAGCCGGATTTGAACCAGCATGTCAAAAGACAAAAGATTTTGAATCTGCCGTGTCTACCAATTCCACCATGGAAGCATAAAATTTATGATTTTAACAATGACGCTTGATCTATACGAATACTTCCCCTAACTCTGAAATATACTAAAATAATGGCTAAACCAATAGATGACTCACAAGCAGCCACTATAAGAATAAATATTGCAAAAATTTGCCCTATAAGATCAGAAAGGCAAACAGAAAATATGATGAAATTTAAACTTACTGAAAGAAGAGCCAGTTCTAACGACATAAGAACAACAACAATATTTGTTCGATTTAAAACAACACCCCCCACACCAATAACAAATAATAACGCGGATAAAAAAAAAAAATGAATAAAATCCATATTTAAATATTAATGAGATATTATTGGGAATATACGTAGAGAGCCCAAATGAACTCTGCGCTTATTTGAGTCAGCTAATTTATTTAAGCTATACCTCTTAATGACAACCTCTCCCCTACCTAAAGAAGACTCTAAGATTTCTTGGCCTAAATTATCCCAAAAAGGTCTTAAAGTAGATCGTCTTCGACTAGCCGCCAAAAGAGCCCTCATTCCTAAATTTAATCCTCTAACTGCAGATATTGTGTATGGTAAATACACACTAAACGCATTAACCGTACGACGCTTCTTCGCTCTAGGCTTAAGACGAATACCGATGTCACGTCTTGCCTCAAAAACTCCAAAATAAAAAATATGCAAAGCGCGACCCGGGTATTTTTCATCCAACATTTGAAAAGCCCTGTTCAAAACTTTTTCTGCTTTAGAACGCTTACCATTTTTCATTAAAAGATTAATCATTTTACCCACGAGGGGATCTTTTTTAATGCCTAAAAAATTAAAATTTTCTTTTGTTTTCACATTTAAAGATATTTTGTCTTGTATTACTAATTGACTCTGTTTTTCTTCTACCATCCTTTATCTGGTTTCTTTGTTCCGTACTTGGATCGAGCTGTCTTACGACCGGATAATCCCGCCAAATCTAACTTGTTACGAACCAAACGATATTTTACCCCGGGTAAATCAGGAATTCTGCCCCCTCTAATCAAAACCTGAGAATGCTCTTGCAATCTATGAATTTGACCGGGAATATAGGCCGTTAATCGTATCTTGTTAGATAGACGCACTTTAACAACTTTACGGCGAGCTGAATTTGGCTTTTTGGGAGAACAAACAAATACTTTTAAACACACGCCCTTTTTTTGGGGGCAACCCCTTAAACCAACACTTCTTTTTTTTGTTATTTTAGTGCCTTTACATTTTTTAAACCATTGAGTAATATTTGGTCTAGACATTATTACCAGAGAGGGGACTTGAACCCCTACCCCACAAAAGACTGGAACCTAAACCCAGCGTGTCTACCAATTCCACCACCCTGGCTTGTGGAGTCGAAAGACTCGAACTTTCGATCCCCGCACCAAAAACGGGCGCCTTACCAACTTGGCTAGACTCCAAACTATCATTCTAAGACTAATCAATAATCAGTCCGGCAGGAATTGAACCTGCAATACTAGCTTCATGAGAACTATGTTTTGCCTATTAAACTACGGACCGCTAACGATTTCATAGGTATTTAAAACCAAAAATTTAACTCTTAGAGTTTTTAAATCCTCTTATTTTTTCTTTAATACTTTTTGCCAATTTAGGTAAATCAGCAAAAAAAAGAAGTCCAACACAAAAGATAAATATAAATTGTAAAAGACTTATTTTCATCTACATGTATAACGTATCGTTAAATAAACGGTCCTCATATTAAAATAACAGAAAGAGAGGGATTTGAACCCCCAACCGTTGGCTTTGGAGACCAAAGTTCTACCGATTAAACTATCTTTCTTCAATTACAAGTCCAAAGATGAAAAAATTTCAATTTCCCATACACTATACGCAAGAGTTAAATTACCGCTTATTACACACAACTATCGGAACAACCATATTTTTTTTTACAATATATACTTACAAACAAAGTTTAATATTTATACTCTTACCAACAGGACTTTCTCATTTTATAACAACAGGAGTAACTGAAATATTTTTTGCCTATTTGCAATTTTGCACTAGTATAAGTACAAGTTTTTGTGTCACAATACTACTAACACAAATTTTTTTATTTTTCAGGCCTGGACTTTATATATATGAAGCCAATACATGTTTTACCATATTAATAATGACAATACTTTTCAATACATTCTTGTATACTAACGCCTTCCCATTGATAATTCAAACCTTTTGGAAAGTATTTTACACATATTCCACAGTTTTTATGCCTATTAATTTGACCTTTGAACCAAAATTTAACGACTACGTCACACATTTAAAACAATTTAATACCTTGCTAACTTATGGTTTACCCACTGTTATTTTACTAGGAGTTATAGAAAACTACACGTCAGCATCACTGTGGATAAAACATAGAGGAATTATTTACATAACATCATTAATATTCGCAGCTTTTGTAACACCTCCCGATATAGTAAGTCAACTCATAATAGGAATGCCTGTAATCTTTATATACGAAACTCAAGTATTGTATAAAACTTTCAAAGATTTGTATACAGAAAAATTACTAATTAGGCAACCAATTAAAACCCAAAAGTATTCCTACAGAAAGAATAAAAAAAGCAAGTGCGAGTGGCAAGAAGCACTTCCAACCCAGGCGCATTAGCTGGTCATAACGATATCTAGGAAGAATAGCCCGCATAACGACAAATAATATGACAAAAAAACAAATTTTTAAGCCAAACCATATACCGTCCGAAAAAACACCAATATCAAATGGGGACAACCACCCTCCTAAAAAACAAATAGAAGTCACCCCGCCCATAACTAGCATATTAGCGTATTCGCCTAAAAAAAAAAGAGCAAATCCCATTGCCGAATACTCGACATTATATCCTGATACTAACTCGGCTTCGGCCTCCGGCAAATCAAAGGGATGCCTGTTCGTTTCGGCTAAACAACCGATAAAAAACATAACACCTACGGGTAATAAGGGAAAAATTAACCAAATATCCATTTGTGCCATAACTATTTCAGTTAAATTTAACGTGCCTACACACAAACAAACATTTATTAACCCAACACCCATAGATATCTCATAAGAAACCATTTGCGCGGCAGAACGCAGAGCTCCCAAAAAAGCATATTTTGAATTACTGGACCAACCCGAAATCAATACCCCGTAAACACCCAAGGAAGATATTGCCAAAAAATACAAAACCCCCAATTGAGGATCCGAAATAACATTACCATAACTGAAAGGAATGACAGCCCAACTAATAAGGCTTAAAATAAAAGTAATCAAGGGGGCTAATACAAAAAGAACAATATTTGCATTTGTAGGTAAAACGGTTTCTTTAACAAAAAGTTTAAGACCATCAGCCAATGGTTGAAGAAGTCCCAAATACCCAATAACATTTGGGCCCTTACGTCTTTGAATACCTGCCATAATTTTACGTTCCGCTAAAGTAAAATAGGCCACTGCAATAAGTAAAGGAAGAACAAGATCAATAATATTTAGTAAAGTAGTTAAAAAAGTAAGCCACATTTTAGATTCATTAAAAAGTAAAAAAAAAAATTATAACATATAATAAGGAAAATAATTTTGAGATTCGTTAATACCCGTGTCTATAAAACCACAATGCTTCATCGATATCGGCCCTAAAGGGATATATAATGGGAGTTTTAACATCTGACACCAAAACAAAACTTAAATTGGAATAATCCGTTTGAATCCAACTGGGCGTTGGCTGAAGATGCAATTCAAACTTAAATCGATGCGCTAACCGCCACCGCTCCAACCGCATACGATAAGATCTAAAGGGCTTGTAACGAAATAAAAGACGAGATCGTATAGAAGATCGTTGCGTAGGGCAAAACTCAACAAAATCCCCCTTCTGTAAAACAAAATTACTATTTTTGATATACTTGCCATTAACTAATACCTTGTTATGTTGAATTGCTTGTCGGCTGTAAAAAATTGAATGGAAAAAACCCAATCGGTACAAAGTCACGTCTAAACGCCCCTCGAGAATACCTAAAAGTCGTTGAGTTGGTGCTTCTGATTTAAATAATGTAACACAAAAATGTTTTAAAGTATTATGACTTAAATCTCCATAAAATCGTCTTAAACACAATAAAATAGATAGTGTGTTTCGATAACCCCATCGATTGTACTTAAACGTTTGATTTGGACGAGAATGTGGTTGTATAAAACTATAATTATGACATACTGGATGAGGTGTGCGTCCACGACCCGACTTCTCCTTAGACTTTTTTGCTAAAGGGCGCCTACGCCGTTTACGTCCTCCAAGCACACCCATGATTAAATCCCATTTGGGGCGCAAAAAAGTTTTTTCTTTACATAACAAATCACCCCAAATATCAGTCCTAGCCCAAATACAGGATTTATACTTGGGTTTAAATCGCATAATTGTAAGGTTTTTGGGGACTTCTTTCCCCTAATAAACCGGGTAATCCCCTATTACACTTTAATTTCTTTTTACCACGACGACATATGGCAGACACCACATTAAAAAACCAATAAGATAATAAAGTATCCTCTATATTTAAATTAAAAAGATAAGACATTCTGCTTGTTGTCGAACCCCCGACACCAACTAATAACAAGCACTCTCGATGCGATTCCACTAGATTTTCTTTCGTAATATCACAAAGAAAAACCAAATCTACTTTTTTAAATTTTGACAAAACTCCTCTTTTCCATTTTATGCTATATATGCTGATGTTTTCATCCAATCTTTGCGTTACTAAAGGCAAACTATTAATAAAAAGTATATTAGCTTCACTATTTATCATCGTTTCTAAAACTTCTAAAGTAGCACGAATGCTGTATAGGCTTTTTTCCAAATTATACAAATTATACAAATTACGTTTACCTAGAAGATAAGATTGTATAGTTTTTGATACTTTTACATCATCATTTTTAGACCGGGGCACTAAATAACCATAAGAACCTACAAAAAAAGAAAGAATAGCTCTATTTTTTGCTTTATGCATTAATTTTTTTTACCTTCTTTACAAATAACAATTTCGTTCACATAAACTACCCCCGCACCCTTATAAGAATCAGGAAAGCGGTATGCACGTATACTTGTTGCAAAATTTTGCAAAAGTCCAAAATTTGCAGACATTAAGGACAATGTTTTTTTGTTAAATCTTACAAACACACCCTCTGGAATATCAATAGGAATACTATGACTATAACCTAGAGAAAATATAAGTTTTTCGTTAGACTTATAAACTTTATATCCTATTCCTTTAAGAACCAATTCTATACTATAACCTAAAACAACACCCAAAACAGCTTGAGTAAAAATAGAACTATAATATGGCGTCAACTGAGGTAAAAAAACTATCACATTTCCCTTACGATATATCTTACTAACACAATCAAAATCAACAGCGCCACAAGGTCCTAAAATATAAACTTTTCCATTGTTGCTTAAACAATTAACACCTATTGGTAATCTATAAACCGGAGTAATCATGAGGCATATGCCAAAATTTCACCCCCATCCCCTTTCCGTATAGCACTTTCAGCAGTCATAATACCTCTTGGTGTAGACACAATTAAAACACCAAAATCCTGAGACAACCTACAAAGATCTAATGAAGATAGATAAAGACGATCACGTGGTCTAGAAACAATAGTTAAACGGCAGCATACTGGAGATCCGTCATAATATCGTAAGAACACTGTAATTAAACCATTTTTTTTTGTATAACCCCGGATTAAATTATCTTTCCACAAAAGATCCAAAATTTTTACGCAAAAACCAACTTCTTTAAATGAAGTTGAAAAATGATAAACAACAAGGCTATTACGTAATTTATTAAAAATCTTCGAAATCATTAATATTGTTTGGGATCGGAATTGAACCGACGACCTAAGGATTTTCAGTCCTTTACTCTACCGACTGAGCTACCCAAACGATAAAATAAACACACAAATTAAAACTTGCTAAGCTAATTCTCCCCAAATTGGACTCGAACCAACAACACTATGGTTAACAGCCATATGCTCTACCGATTGAGCTATTGAAGAAGGCTGGAGAGGGACTTGAACCCTCATTTTTGGGTTTGCAACCCACTGCATTGCCATTATACTATCTAGCCCTAAGGGCGAATAAGGGGACTCGAACCCCCGTCTTTCAAAGCCACAATCTGATACTCTAACCAACTGAGTTATACCCGCCACCATTGGTGTTGCAACTTATCGGACTTGAACCGATACTCTTTAAATAGAAACAGATTTTAAGTCTGACGTGTATACCAATTTCACCAAAGTCGCTATAAATATAACGGAGAAGGGATTTGAACCCCCGTCATTTGGGATATGATTCCAATGTTCTAACCGCTGAACTACACCGTTAACTCAACTAAAAAATTTTCTCTCAAGTATTATTTTTAATTGCTACTGGAGATACCCACACTACAGAGCAAATAGAATCAAAAAAGCCATCATAAGAGCAAATAGAGCAATAGCCTCTGTTAAAGCAAAACCCAAAATTGCAATTCTAAATAACTCATCTTTCAGAGAAGGATTACGCGCAGTACCCAAAACAAGAGCACCGAAAACGGTTCCAATACCCACACCTGCTCCAGCTAGACCAATAGTAGCTAGACCAGCACCTAAAAGTTTAGCGGCTTGAACTAACATTTTAAAAAAGGCTTTATATTATAACGGACCACTTATAATAATTATTTTAAACAGCATGCTTGAAAAAGTTGGGACCAGAGAGGATCGAACTCACGACTTCATGCTTGTAAGGCACGCACTCTACCACTGAGTTATGCTCCCGTAATATAGGTGTATTGGGACTTGAACCCAAGGCCCTCGGATTAAAAGTCCACCACTCTAACCATCTGAGTTACACACCCCATATAATTTAATAATTCCTCTTATACTATAGGTAAACTACTTTCACAAAAAAAAATACGGACATAACTTTAATTTTTAATTAAAGTAGATGCACATGCGACATACAGCGAGCATACGGTTGTGCCTGTTTATTTTAAAACAAAATGTTTTAAAACAATACTTTTTAGGATTAGTACGGGTCAGCTCAAAACTTTACAGCTCTTACACCCCCCGCCTATCAAAGTGATTAATTTTCACCCCTACTGAAAACTTAACTTGAGGTGAGTTTCTCGCCTAACGGTCGATTATCTCTTCTCGATGTAGCTACCCGGCGCTGCCCTTAAAAAACAACCGGAACACCAGGGATCGTGTTTTCCTGGTCCTCTCGTACTAAGGTATAGTCCTCGGAGTTTTCAAACACCCACAGAAGATAGGGACCAAACTGTCTCACGACGTTCTAAACCCAACTCACGTACCACTTTCGTCGGCGAACAACCGAACCCTTGGAACCCTTTTCAGCTCCAGGATGTGATGAGTCGACATCGAGGTGCCAAACGAACCCGTCGATAGGAGCTCTAGAGGATCATTAGCCTGTTATCCCCGGCGTACCTTTTATCCATTGCGCGATAACCCTTCCACAAAGAATTACCGGATCACTATGACCGACTTACGTCTCTGATCGAAATGTTTTTCTTACAGTCAAGCAGGCTTTTACCATTGCGCTCGATTTACCTTTATAGGAAATGAGCCTACCTTTGCATGCCTCCGCTACTCTTTAGGAGGCGACCGCCCCAGTCAAACTACCCAGCAACCACTGTCCACGAGTTAGTAAACCAACAAATCCTTGGGTGGTATTTCACTAACGCCTGGACAACTTCCGTAGAAATTGAATCACAAACTCCCACCTATTCTACACTAAAATCTTTGGGTTACAATGTTTGCGTATAGTAAAGGTGCACGGGGTCTTTCCGTCCAGCTGTGGGATGGTCGCATCTTCACGACCTTTGTAATTTCACTGAGACCCCGTTGGAGACAGCGGGGAAGTCGTTACACCATTCATGCGGGTCGGAACTTACCCGACAAGGAATTTCGCTACCTTAGGACCGTCATAGTTACAGCCGCCGTTTACCGGGGTTTGAACCAATGCGTAAACACCAGGTCTTTACCTACCGGCACCGGGCAGGTGTCAGTCCCTATACGACCTCTTACGAGTTAGCAGAGACCTGTGTTTTTAATAAACAGTCGCTACCCCCAATTTTGTGCCAAAAAGTAGAGCTTTCGCACAACTTTTTACTCCTTATTCCGAAGTTACAGAGTCATTTTGCCGAGTTCCTTCAACAGGGTTACCTCAAGGCCTTAGTGTTCTCAACCCATCTACCTGTGGCGGTTTAAGGTACGGTTTAAAAAAGAGCCTTTTTCTTGGAAAAAATAATTTACCTTTAAGTTTATTAATAATAAAGTGAATTTTTCGTCAGTTACCTATCACAGGATAATCTTACCCATCACTACAAGCCTTGGCCTGACAGCTTAGGGACCGTTTTTCCTAGAAGTATATACTTCTGCCGACCAAGTTTTACTTTAGATCGGAAACCTTAGACTTACGGCCACAACGCTTATCGTTGTTTTGTGCTACTCATGCAAGTATTCTCACTTCCGATATCTTCACAATAGTTTACACTATAGCTTTTACAACCTACGGAATGTTCTGCTACCACAAAAGAATATATTAAAATTCTTTTGTTTGAAGTTTCGGTAATAACTTTAAGCCCTCAAAATTTGCGGAATTTACACTCTAGGTCAGTGAGCTGTTACGCTGTCTTAAAAGAATGGCTGCTTCCAAGCCTACCTCCTGACGGTCTTAGAGAAGAAATAACCTTTATCACTGAAGCTATATCGTGGACCTTAACTGACAATCTGGGCTGTTTCCCTTTTGAACATGAATCTTAGCACACATGCTCTGTCTGCCCTAAAAATAAAATCCGTATTCGAAGTTTGCCAAAGCTCGGTAAAGCAAATGCCCCCCTCACTTACACAGTGCTCTACCCCGGACTACTCTAGTAGGACGCACTACTTAAATAGATTTCGCAGAAATCCAGCTATCACCGGCTTTGATTGGCCTTTCACCCCTAAACTCAAGTCATCCCAGTATTTTGCCACATACACGGGTTCGGCCCTCCAAAGAATGTTACCACTACGATATCAGCCTGCTCAAGTTTAGATCAACCGGTTTCGGGTCCTTAACAAAGGACTATGAGTCGCCATTTAAGACTCGAGTTATCTTCGCCTAGACTTTAATACGTTTAAGCTTGCCCCCTATTAAGATTCACTTGCCCATTATACAAAAGGTATGCCGTTGCTTCTAAAAGCGCCGACTCAAATGCGGAGTTTCAGGATCTATTCACAGTCGCAACTTCTTTTTCACCTTTCCCTCACGGTACTTGTTCACTATCGGTAAGAAAAATAACCTTAGGCTTTGAGGGTGGTCCCCCAAAATTCGAACAAGGTAAACTTGCCTTGTTCTACTATTACAAATTAAAAATTAAAAACTACAGGACTATAACCTTCTAAGGTAAAAACAATTTTTTATTTTTAAATTTTTTATTTAGCCAAATACCACTTTCGCTCACCACTACTAATGGCCTCTCGGTTGATTTAACAAACAGGGTACTGAGATGTTTCACTTCCCCATATTACTGTAGATACAGTAAGCTTTACAGCTTTAGTTTCCTATATTAGGGAGGTTGGTGTCACAGTATATCTCGACCAACTCTCTCGTAATTATTTACGCCTATATTTTTCCTCCAAGGCATTCACTCCACACTAAACATTATATAAA